TGAAAAATAGCCTAAAAGGTGAAATGAATGTTCGGATAATTGGTTTATATGGATCGTTCCTGGTTCAGACCAAATATCAAAAAAACATTGCCATAAATGGATAAAATAGTGTTTCCATTTATTCATCAAAAGAGGCGCATTCTTTGAAGCCAGAATGGATTTTCCTTGATATCTAACATAATGAATGAGAGGATCCTTGAAGAATGTTAAGGTAGACGAAAAATCCTTATCAAAAACTTCTACAAGATGTTCTCTTTTTGCATAAAAAAAGATTCGCTCAAAAAAAACGCTAAAAGATTTTAATCGTAAATGAGAGGATTTTTTACGTAGAAAAAGGAAGATAGATTCATATTCACATACATAACAATTATAGAGGAATAAGAATAATCTTGGATTACTTTTTGAAAAAGTAGATTTTGGAGTAATCAAACTATTCCAATTACAAAAATTATACAAAAACAGCCGTAATAAATGAAAAAAAGGGGCATCTTTTACCCAGTATCGGAGGATTTGAACTAAGATTTCCAGATGGATCGGATAGGGTATTCGTATATCTGACACATAATTTAAATATGTAAATTTATCTTCCAAAAAGGGGAAAATGGAATGAATTGATCGTAAATTTTTATAAGATTTTACGATTTCGGCCTCCTCTAAGGAAGAGCTTAATTGTAGGAAAAATGGAATTTCCGCGACGATGGCAAAACCCTCTGATATTAATTGAGAATAAAAATTCTTATTATACCCTAAAAATGGATTTTTGTTCGAATCATTCGTCGAAATCATCAAATGATTCTGTTGATACATTCGAGTAATTAAACGTTTTACCATTAGTAAACTATATTTATTGTCATAACCTACATTTTCCACAAAAATGGATCTCTTAAAATCATGACTATAAGCAAGTCCATAAATATACTCCCGAAAAATAAGTGGGTATAGGAAGTTCTGTTGGCGAGATCTATCTCGTTCTAAATATACTTGATATTCCTTCATTTTAGAAATTCTATTTGGTCAAAGGATCAGAGATTCATTGGATTATCAAATGATACATAGTGCGATACAGTCAAAACAGGGTATTCTATTATATATTCGAATTCCAATAAAAAACAAATATGAATAGATACCTAGAAAACAAGTAAAACTCATCACCGGACTATCTCTCCTTGCTTGTTTAATATAATTGTTCTAGGACAACAAGCTAGTTAGAAATCCTTTATTTTTTGGACCAATCGCTCTTTTGATTTTGGAAAAAAAATATCTTTTTTATCAATATACTCTTTCTTTTACACATTTATTGCTACTCCATAACATAATGGAGAATAGCTAATAGTTAGGACTCATAACAAAAATTCAAAACCCATTCGTGGGAAAAACTTTTTCCACAGCAAGCACTAATCTTTTTTTAACATAAAATTAGATGGGGTAATCATTCAAATAAAAAATGAAAGCTCGTTGCTTTTTGTTTCCCTATAATTGGAGCAGCTAAGCTCTATCCCTTTATTAATTCAACCCAACTGAATTCATTTGTTCCGAGCCAACAATTCAAACAAAAATTTTGGCCGGGTCCAATACGAATGAAAAGTTTTTAGAATTCGCCATTGATACGACATGCTGCTTTTTCCATTCATTCCTTTCTGGATCAGTCGTGGTCTTACAAACCCTACCGATGGTATGGATGAACCAATTAGTTCATAGAAATGTGTAAAAAGTGGAGTCGCACTTAAAAGCCGAGTACTCTACCATTGAGTTAGCAACCCTAATCAAATAAAAAAAGATGTGTATATCCAATCGGAATAAAAACAAAAAACGAATTCTCTAATAAAAAAGAAAATAAAAAATGATAGACCACTTCTTTGTCTACTACTATCTTAAACATTTTTTTATTTTTTACAAAATTTTATTTAATATTTCTCTTTGAATCAAAAAAAATCCATCGAATCCGCCATTTGATGAAGTCAAAAAAATCTATGTAAGATGAATAAATCAATCCATTTATTCACGATCGGATTATATTTGTTTGATACACTGTTGTCAATATCAATATTTATTAGTGTTGAAAAAAGAATACAATCAAGAAAACAAATAAATTCAAAATTATATGAATATTCTAATTCATATTCATTCATTATTTTGAATTCTTTTTTTTCATTCATTATGATAGAATATTCAATTATTATCTTCTAATTTTGAAATAGAAATTCTATTATATTATTCTATTATTATTATATAGTATATTATTATATTATATATTCCAAATATAAAAAATTATAGAAATAAGAAATCAAAAAATATTAAATAGAAAAAAATGGATTAATTATTTAGTATCTCCCCGCTTGTGTGAAATTCACATCGAAAAACGAAATAGTTGTTCGCTCTTATGAATCGGAAGAACTTTTTTCATAAATCCCGTCTGCTTAATAAGTTTCTATTCTAACATGAATAGAAAAAAGGCAATATACAAGACAAGATGGGTCACAAAAGTTATGATATTTAGATC